AAATCTAAAATAAATAGAATAACAGAATATCTATAGTACTATACTATAGATATACTATAAGTATTCTATACTTGATCTAGATCTACATCCTCTTAACTACAAGATTTAAGACTAAACAACTCAAATGCTTCTATTGTTTGTTGGATCTATAATGATCCTATGATCCTTAGGATTAGTGGTTTTATATCCTGTAGTTTCGGGCCCTGGCTCGAGCCAAGGATCACAAACAAAGCCTTCGAACCATCCCGTATATTGTCCTTTTCGTTCCGGGTTGCATACGATGGAAACTTATCTTATTATTCTATGAAATTCTACGAAATTCTTTATTCCATAGAAGAGAACAAATATTTATCTTTTTGATGATAATTTGTACACGGCACGGGCGAAGCCCCCCCTTTTTTTTTATTATTGCTAATTGAAGCAAGGGTTCCATCATATATCATATATAGTGACGTGAGACCCTGATTCCCAAAAAAGAGAACTGTTTCTTTCAACACTCACTCGTTATGTAGTTAATGATCCTACTGAATTGGATCCATATGCTTGGAAATATTTATATTCAAATGATTATTCATCCAATGACTATTCATCTATTGTATTATTGTATTTTCATTCAACTGGGGGGCGGGAGGGCTCTATGGAAAAATGGCGGTTCAATTCGATGTTGTCTAACGACGAGTTAGGGCGCGGGTGTGGGCTAAGTAAGGCCAGCATTGGTCCTATTGGAAATACCAATGGAAGCGAAGACCCCGTTATAAATAATATAGATAAAAACATTCATAGTTGGGATGATAGTGACAGCTCGAGTTGCACTAATGTTGATCATTTATTCGGTGTCAGAGACATTCGGAGTTTCATCTCTGATGACACTTTTTTAGTTAGGGATAGTAATGGTGACAATTATTCCATATATTTAGATATTGAAAATCAGATTTTTGAGATTGACAACGATCGTTCTTTTCTGAGTGAACTAAAAAGTGATTTTTCTAGTTATCTAAATTCTAGTTATCGGAATACTGGGTTGAAAAGTGATGATCACTGCTATGATCGCGACATGTATGATAGTAAATATAGTTGGAATAATCACATTAATAGTTGCATTGACAGTTATCTTCATTCTGAAATCGATATTGATAGTTGCTTTTCAAGCGGTAGCGACAATTACAGTAAGAATTACTTTTATAGTTACATTTTTAGTGAAAGCATAAATAGTATTGACAGTGGGAGTTCCAGTATAAAAACTAGCGCAAATGGAAGCGATTTCAATATCAGAGGAGGCTATAATGATCGCGATACAAATGATATAAATCAAAAATACAAGCATTTGTGGGTTCAATGCGAAAATTGTTATGGATTAAATTATAAGAAATTTTTTAGGTCAAAACTGAATATTTGTGAACAATGTGGATATCATTTGAAAATGAGTAGTTCACATAGAATCGAACTTTCGATTGATCCGGGCACTTGGGATCCTATGGATGAAGACATGGTTTCTATAGACCCCATTGAATTTCATTCGGAGGAGGAACCCTATGAGGGTCGTATTGATTCTTATCAAAGAGAGACGGGATTAACTGAAGCTGTTCAAACAGGCATAGGTCAACTAAATGGTATTCCCATAGCAATTGGGGTTATGGATTTTCAGTTCATGGGAGGCAGTATGGGATCCGTAGTCGGCGAGAAACTCACCCGTTTGGTCGAGTATGCTACTAATAGATCTCTTCCTCTTATTATAGTGTGCGCTTCCGGAGGAGCACGCATGCAAGAAGGAAGTTTGAGCTTGATGCAAATGGCTAAAATATCTTCCGCTTCATATAATTATCAATCAAATAAAAAGTTATTCTATGTATCAATCCTTACATCTCCTACAACCGGTGGAGTGACAGCCAGTTTTGGTATGTTGGGAGATATCATTATTGCCGAACCGAATGCCTACATTGCATTTGCGGGTAAAAGAGTAATTGAACAAACATTGAATAAAACAGTACCTGAGGGTTCACAAGTAGCTGAGTATTTATTCCATAAGGGCTTATTCGATTCAATCGTACCGCGTAATCTTTTAAAGGGTATTTTGAGTGAGTTATTTCAGCTTCACGGGTTTTTTCCCTCGAATCAAAACTCAATGTAGAGCATTTAATTGAATGATTTATAGAGAATAAATATTGAGTTTATCTTATTTTTATCGGAATAAATAAAATCAATTAAATTATAGAAAGCATCAGAAATCTCGGGTAATTTTTTTTTATTTTATTATTTCCTCTAGATCTATTTTCTAGCTATTTATATTACTTTACTGATTATTAATCAGTAATACTCTATATTATAAATAGTTAATTTTTCCTTTTCGAAATTAGAAAAATAAAAAGAATTTCATGTTCCCTTCTTACATATTAATATTCTAGATATAGAATAAATCAAATATAGAAAATAAATAAAAAATGGAAATCCATATCTCCCGAGAACTCCCATTTTCACTAGGAATCCTTGTTTGGGCAAATTCTAACGAAGCCTTTGACCACTTTTAAGAAACTAAAGTCTTTTCTTTATTTCAATTTCATTTTTTATTTTATTCAAATTCAAAAATTCGAAGATAAAGACAAAGAGAACAAAAATAATAAAGCGGATTGTCATATACATAATAATAATATATATGTCATATACATGATAATATATATCATATTAATCCATAATAATATACATAATCATATATATTTATCATGTATATGTATAAAAGTGAATAGTTACATTTACTTAATTCTATACTCCTTGCACCTATTATTATATACTTATAATGGATATACTTATTATAATATTCTAAGATATCTTTAGAACAGGTACAAATATTCAATCGAGGTATCCATTCTATGACAATTCTCGACTTCCCCTCTATTTTGGTGCCTTTAGTGGGCCTAGTATTTCCGGCAATTGCAATGGCTTCTTTATTTCTTCATGTTCAAAAAAACAAGATTGTCTAGATCCAATAGGACAAAAATCTATTTTTTCAAAACTTATACTTGGATTATAATACGGATATCCATTTAGTAGAATATGGTACAACGTGTGACTTTTTTTCCGAACACAAATGAAAGAGCTGTTATGCACAGGAAAACATGATATATGGATAAATGCATTATAGCTATTTTCAAATGGGTTTGAAATGGAAAGTCAATGTATCCATATATATATGTGGATATCCACAGTGGGATCATGTAAAGGGGGGTGCTTTTTTTATATCTAATAACCAATTCGATGAACCACCCCTAACGGTTCACATCATAATAGTGCTAGTTGATGAGAGTTACTTCGGAAACAAAGAAAAAAGAAAGTCAAATGAATTTGGGTTATTCTCTCAATTCCAATAAAATGTAACTGGATCTAATATGAACTGGCGATCGGAACGTATATGGATAGAGCTTAAAACGGGGTCTCGAAAAACAAGTAATTTCTGCTGGGCCTGTATCCTTTTTTTAGGTTCACTAGGATTTTTATTAGTTGGAACTTCTAGTTATCTTGGTAGGAATCTGATATCCTTGTTTCCGGCTCAACAAATCCTTTTTTTTCCCCAAGGGATCGTGATGTCTTTTTATGGGATCGCAGGTCTGTTCATTAGCTCCTATTTGTGGTGCACAATTTTGTGGAATGTGGGTAGTGGTTATGATCGATTCGATAGAAAAGAAGGAATAGTGTGTATTTTTCGTTGGGGATTCCCTGGAATAAATCGTCGCATCTTCCTTCAATTCTTTATGAGAGATATCCAATCAATTAGAGTAGAGGTTAAAGAGGGTCTTTTTCCTCGTCGTGTCCTTTATATGGAAATCGGAGGCCGAGGGGCCATTCCCTTGACTCGTACTGATGAGAATTTGACTCCACGAGAAATTGAACAAAAAGCTGCTGAATTGGCCTATTTCTTGCGCGTACCGATTGAAGTATTTTGAAATGAAAGAATGAATGCTTTCTCATCATTAGGGAAGGAATTCAAGAATCCTCTTTTTTATATAACTTAACTGAAGTTCAGAACGCTGATTCGAGCAAAAACAGACGTATATAGAACAACCGGAAAACGAAGTGGTTTTTGGTCACCAAACCCATTTTTTAGGTGTATTATATTAGGCGTATGTAAATCAACTCTTTCATATTTAATAACTACTAAATATAGATTCATCACATATATTAGTATATTCTATTAGTATATTAGAACAGTTCAGTCTACATAATTTGTTTTTGAGGGTCCAATAGAATATTTTGAACCGATATGTTAGATATAGATGGATCCTATCTAGTAAATTTCCTTTTTTTTTTTTCAATTGATGTTTTGTTTCTTTCATTTTTTATATTATCCTTTCTTTTGCTTTGCCTTTGCCCTTTGATGATCAAATGATTGGATCTCTTATAATTATAACCATTCCATTTATCTTTTTTCTTTTGCTACTCATTTTTGATTTTATCATCACATCAATATTTTTCCGAAAATTCCCTCAACTCTTCCTGAGTTATGAGTTGCTGGCGAAACGAAACTTTTCGAAAAAATGATCCATAGCTTGTTCTACACCTCATGTTTCATAGAGATCTCAGATCAGCTAGAGTCGACGAATGCAGTGGTTTATTAACAATTGCACAGATTCAAAATAAAATGTCAAAAAAGAAAAAAAAGAAAGCATTCACCCCCCTTCTATATCTTGTATCTATAGTGTTTTTGCCCTGGTGGATCTCTCTCTCGTTTAATAAGTGTCTGGAATCTTGGGTTACTAATTCCTGGAATACTAAGCGATCCGAAACTTTTTTGAACGATATTCAAGAAAATGGCGTTCTAGAAAAATTCATAGAATTAGAAGAACTATTTCGTTTGGACGAAATGATAAAGGAATACCCAGAACCACATATGCAAAAGTTTCGTATAGGAATCCACAAAGAAACGATACAATTGGTCAAGATGCACAATGAGGGTCATATCCATACCATTTTGCACTTCTCGACAAATATAATCTGTTTCGCTATTCTAA